ATCAAACCGTCACCCATTAATACAACGCCAACATTGTTTGATTCCAAATTCAGAGCAATGCCTATTGTACCCTCTTCAAATTCTACTAATTCCCCTGCCATTACTTCATCAAGACCATGAATACGAGCAATGCCATCGCCTACTTGAAGTACGGTGCCGGTATTCACAATCGTGACTTCTCGATTATATTGTTCAATACGTTCACGAATAATATTACTAATTTCGTCGGCTCGAATGGTTACCATTAGTGTCTCTTAATTCTTTTTCGAAAACAAAGGGAGAAAAAAAAAAAAAAAAATAATGCCTACAGTAAAAGGGCTAATCAGTTATTTCTTTCATGGCCCCGAGCATACCAATATTAGCACTGATGGTGCGTAAATGTAACTCGCTGTTCGAACAACTATTCAGAGTTCCTAGAGCTCCTTGTAAGGCTTGTTGGAAAACTCGCTGTCGGACCTGATTAATTGCTCTTTGTTGTTCAAAATGAATGGTTTCATTTTTGTAATTTTCTAATCGTTCCAAATTCTCATAAGTGGCATTAATCAAATTCTGTTTTTCTCGTTCTATCTCAGAGTATCCATTCACTCGAAACTCATCTGCTTCCATTTCCACTTTCCGTAAGCGAGCCCGGGCTTTTTCGAGCTGCTCAATAGCTCCTCCGCGTAGTTCTTCTGAATTTCGAATAGTACTCAGAATCCTCTGTTTTCGATTATCTAATAAATCACTTAATGAAAGTAGATTATTTTCCCATTCATTTCACAACTTCACTTCCATGATCTCTTCCCGAACCAAACATGAATCTTTCGATTCATTTGGCTCTCACGCTCAGTTACTTATGTTATGAGCATTCCCATATCTTTTAATGTAATGAGCCTACCCTCTCTTCTCTGTTCGTATTCCAAGATATGGAAACTGATACAAGACCAGAATATTCAGAGGACTCTTCCGACCAGACAAAAAAAATCTGTAATTGTCAGCAAAGTTGTTTTTTTTTCTTCAAATCCAAAAAATTCTTCTTATTTTATACATAGGTCGTCGATTCAGCATTGGATAAAAAAAGGGCGAGACACCCATTTTTCCAGTAAATGGTTCAAATCATTTTATCGATATGAGTGTTCTATATCGGATAAATTGCCAACTATTCATTTTGAAACCATCTCCGTACTAACGTAGTGGTAGAAAGAGTACCATGTTGTGCCTGGACTTCAGGCGGTTTAGCTTTAACCATGTTAATGGTCCCACATTATTGGTTGATAGAGAATCAAAGTTGATTTACCAATGAGTCACGAAATGCTATGGTTCTTACATATGATTTCTTAATTTATTCAGAAGTAATTCGTCGAGATCGTGCACCTTTCTTCCCTATTTATAAATAAAAAAAAAAAAGAAAGTGCAGCCGGTTGGATCCAGCCTATTCTTGAAATACACAACTCGCACACACTCCCTTTCCAAAAAAGATCAATACACCAAGCACTACACTTAGATTTATTAGATTTGTTGCTAAAATATCGGTATTCAACCCGAAACTCCCGGCGGATGGCCAGTAACCCAAGGAAACGAAAGAATCGGTTACATTTTTCATATGCTCTCCTCTTATAGATAGGACTAACAAAATCGAACAGAGTTCTTTTTGTATCACTTCGTCCCGTTTTTTTATTATTGATTTCTTTTTTTTTATTAATTGACTTATTTTAAATATGAATATATTCATTTCATTTGAAATCATTTTCAAATTTCAAAAATGGATTCTTTATTATTATTTTATTTCAATTGAAGTTCCCAATAAGATACTTATTAGGTCCCCGGTTTCATGTCAATTGCGAAATACCTGCAACGCTTCCTAAAAGTCAAAAGGGGTTTCCATTAAATTAAGGACGGGAAGTGAGAAAGCGAGTGGATCTACTAATTCCTCATCCTCAAATCAGACCTTCCCCGGAGTATTGTCTCAACGAAGAAGTGGAGTGAAGTTTTGATATAATTCGAAGAAGCAAGCGGTAAGTCGACGGCAATAAAATAAGAAAAGAAGTACGCATTTTCACGTTTATAGAATAGGATTAAACAAAAGGATTCGCAAATAAAAGCGCTAATGCCACGACCAGTCCGTAAATTGTTAAAGCTTCCATAAAAGCCAGACTAAGCAATAAAGTACCTCGTATTTTACCCTCTGCTTCTGGTTGTCTCGCGATACCTTCTACGGCTTGGCCCGCAGCAGTACCTTGACCAACTCCAGGTCCAATAGAAGCAAGCCCTACGGCCAATCCAGCAGCAATAACGGAAGCGGCAGAAATCAGTGGATTCATGGTAAGTTCCTCGCACCAAAATAAAGAAATGGTTAATGATACAATCAACCAATGAATTATTACTTATTATTCCATCACTAAGATCCACCCGATCAAAGTAACTAAGAACTCCGAATTGAAGTGATGATATACTGAATCATCAGAACTACTTCGATATCTCGTTTTTAGTTCCTATCCATGGAGTCTTTGGAAATCCATAC